GAAATACGTGAAGAATCATCATTAGAACCATCATACTAGCCGACCATCGATGAACTGATCGGATTAACCAACCAAAGTTGGCCTCAGTCATTATGTATTGAACAGATGAAAAAGCCTCTGTAACAGTTGGACGGTAGTAAAAAGTCATAGCAAAACCTGTAGCTACTTGTACTAAAAAACAAGTAAGTGTGATCCCCCCTAAACAATAAAATATGTTGACATGAGGAGGAACATATTTACTAGTTATATCATCTGCAATCGCTTGAATCTCGAGACGTTCCTCAAACCAATCATATACTTTATTGAGATAGGTAACCCAAAACCAAGAAATTCCCCTCGGAGAACCGTATATGAGAATTTCATCTCGTACGGCTCAAGCAGAAACATACAAATGTTGATTTCAACAGATATGTAATAGAAAGTTCAAAACTTCTTAGCTTAGCCGCTTGATTTACTCCGACCCAAAGATACGAAGTAAAAAAAAATTGGAAATCTATTCTTTGTATTTTTTGTATGATAAGGCCTAAAAATATCAAGTTGGCTCATACGTCTTTTTTGATGTTGATTATTACAGGCCTCTTGAATCTTCTCTTTCCTATTTATTTTTAATTTGATTTCTTGTTTTTTTGTAATGTGTATTGACTCTTATTTAACTATTTATTTATCTTTTTTAACTATTATATATATTTGGTATAGGAATTCACTTGTTGAGATCCCATGAATCAATTGAAACTCCAGATTCATACTAGAACCACGATGATTTAATAAAGCCAAGCCTCAAGCCAAGCTAAACTCAAGGGTTCTCTGAGTAAGAACACTTTCATAATCACTTATTCAATGAATGTATGTTATGACTCAACAAAATCTAGATCTAGAAAAGGAGTTGTCCTTCGGTAAAAAAAAAGTAAGTCTGAAAGAAGAAAAATCGTTTGATTTAGGAAATATTTATTTGAAATTTTTGGAGTCCGGTTTCGAGGTCCGAATATTAGTTATGAATCATAGTTTTCGTATTTCTTTTCTTGATCTATTCTATATTACATGGATTTCGTGTTCCAGATACTAGAATAATTATCCGACGAAATAGACTCATCTTGATAGAGATGACAGAACTATTCTCTGTATTATTAATAGGATCAATTATAACAAGTCACACACTCATATTCCGGAGATACCGAAACAAATAAATTCCACGGTCGAACTACCAGAATGGTCTAGAAATCAAAGTTTTAAGTTTAAGTAAAGTAATTTTTTTTTTTACTAGTACTTCATAGTTCTTATTAAAGTTAACTCATTGCAATTCCATCCAGTAAAACGGAAGAATTATAAATTTCCAAAATAATAGATAGAAATACCGCAAATAGGGCCATAGCGACCCCCATTAGTGGTGTAGTCCCCCAGCCCGGAGCTACTTTACCATATTCCGAATTCAGTGGTTTCAATAAATTCCCTACGGTAGTTCGTCTTGGCCCAGATCTAGAACTATCCTCGACGGTTTGTGTAGCCATAAATCCTATTTATTTAATCATTGGTTGAGATCTGTTGACTTTGTATACCATTTCGTTGTAGTTGTAAATAAACGATCTTATTATAGATCCATTGTATTGTGATCTTGAAATTGTCTAAAAATGGAAATAGCAACCCTAATCGCCATCTTTATATCTGGTTTACTTGTAAGCTTTACTGGGTACGCCTTATATACCGCTTTTGGGCAACCCTCTCAACAACTAAGAGATCCATTCGAAGAACACGGGGACTAGTTGAAGTAATGAGTCTCCCATATAGGGTAGGGAGACTCATTACTTCAATTGAAATAATGAAAAATTATTTTACTTTTTTAGTTGGAACCTTAGGCGGTTCTCGAAAAAAGATAGCGAAAAAAATTATCCCTAAAGTAGAGACTAAAAGGAATGTATAAACCAATGCTTCCATAGATTCGATCGTGGTTTACAATTATAGCTTCCACACCTATTCATTTGGCATCATTTACCATATAGTATAAAATATAAAGATAAAGAAAAGGAAAAGAAAAGATAGTGATTCAAGTCAAGATTTCTTAAGTACTCTAACCCTATGTCAAATAAAAAAAAGAGGCGAAAGATACCAGAGCAATCTTGTATCAGACTACTTGTCTCCTTGTAGTTGGATCTCCTATTTTTTGGAATGCTCCAAATTCCACTTGAGCATCCAAATCTGGATCAATACCAGCAAAAACATCTCTGAACAAGGTTCTAGCGCCATGCCAAATGTGTCCGAAAAAGAAGAGCAAAGCAAACGTAGCATGACCAAAAGTGAACCAACCCCTTGGACTGCTACGAAAAACGCCATCAGATTTCAAAGTAGCCCGATCTAATTCAAAAATTTCACCTAATTGGGCACGTCTAGCATATTTTTTAACAGTCACAGGATCACTATAACTGACTCCATTGAGTTCGCCACCATAGAACTCAACAGTTACACCTACTTGTTCAACACTATACTTTGATTCTGCTCTCCTAAAAGGAACATCGGCTCTCACAATTCCGTCTCCATCCACCAAAACCACCGGAAATGTTTCAAAAAAAGTAGGCATACGACGTACAAAAAGCTCGCGCCCTTCTTTATCTCTAAAGACAGGGTGCCCTAACCATCCAACAGCTATTCCATCCCCGTTATCCATTGACCCTGCTCTGAATAATCCCCCTTTTGCCGGATTATTACCAATGTAATCATAAAAAGCTAATTTTTCGGGAATTTTAGACCAAGCTTCCGATAAACTTAGATTTTCGTCTAGTCCGGTGCTAACTCTTCGGTATATTTCTTGCTGAAAGTATCCTTGATCCCACTGATAACGAGTGGGACCAAATAATTCGATTGGAGTTGTTGCTGAACCATACCACATAGTTCCAGCAACAACGAAAGCTGCAAAAAAAACAGCAGCGATACTACTGGAAAGTACAGTTTCAATATTGCCCATACGCAATCCTTTGTATAGACGTTGAGGCGGACGGACACTAAGATGGAATAAGCCCGCTAATATGCCCAATGTACCCGCTGCAATATGATGAGAGGCAATTCCTCCGGGAACAAAAGGATCAAAGCCTTCCGCGCCCCATGCAGGACTTACAGGTTGTACTTTTCCGGTTAGTCCATAAGGATCGGACACCCATATTCCAGGACCATACAAACCTGTTACATGAAATGCGCCAAAACCAAAGCAAGCCAACCCTGAGAGAAATAAATGAATTCCAAAGATCTTAGGCAAATCCAAAGAAGGTTTGCCCGTACGTTCATCGCAGAATATTTCTAGGTCCCAATACACCCAATGCCAGATAGCTGCCAAGAAGCACAAACCAGAAAACACAATATGTGCCCCTGCCACACCTTCATAACTCCAAATACCTGGATTCGTTATAGTTCCCCCTGAAATACTCCAACCACCCCACGAATTGGTTATTCCTAAACGAGTCATGAAGGGTATAACGAACATACCTTGTCTCCACATTGGATCGAGAGCGGGGTCAGAGGGATCAAAAACCGCTAATTCGTATAAAGCCATCGAACCGGCCCAACCAGCAACTAGGGCTGTATGCATTATATGGACCGAAAGTAATCGACCAGGATCATTCAATACGACAGTATGAACACGATACCAAGGCAAACCCATGGAAATACCCCTTTATCAAAAAAAAACTAGACACTATGTCACTTTATTTTATCGCATTGGAATTGGAAAAGACTATACTATGTACCTAACTTTTCAGTAGATTCTGTATGAGAAAAGGTTAATATTTATTCCGTTCCATTGAAAATAAGGGAAAAATTCTGTTCGTAAGAACAAAGAGAGAAGCGGATCTATTCTATACCCGATAAGTACCAATACGCAATGGGAGGATTACTCCTACTTTCGGGAAACAAATACATAGATACTTGTTTATCATTCCAACGATTGATACGTTAGTTAAATTTTCTCTTTATTCATTCTGTCTTACTCTATAAACCTTTCAATATAAACCTTTCAATCTATGTATAAAAATCTATGTATAAAATACAATAAAGAGAAAAAGAGATAAAGATGATAAAGCCATTGTTACGTTTCCATATTAACGCGAAGTATAGTACTCAATTTTGTCTTTAAATTAATGCCCGTTGGTGTTCCAAAAGTACCTTTTCGGAATCCCGGAGAGGAAGATGCAACTTGGGTTGAGTTATAGTGCGACTTGTCAGACATATTGAGTCATATGGAATTTACCCGTTTTCTCCCCCGATCGAGATATCCTCTGTTTCGCCCAAGAAATATTGTATTGAGGGAAGCATCAATCATTCGGAGCGTGAAGTGTAATTAGATCAATTTATTTATATTTGCATTTTGGGATCCATATTATCAATTAGGAGGATTTATGGTTCACTTGGAAAAATAAAAATAAAGTATTCAGGCTCCGTTCAGAAAATACCAAATCGGTAATATATGTATGATTATTACTTGTATTATAAAGGATTCTTATCCTTACTATATTATTATAAGTAAGATGAGTTACTATAAGAGTGATTTCAAACGTCCAACCAATAACCAACAGAATAGCATGATGAATACATCAAATAGTTGAGTTGGGAAAAGACATGAAACGAATTGAAAAAAAAAGAAGTGGTACTGAGATTATTTGCCCTATATGTGCAAATAAAATTCGGACAGATCTTTTCCCGGAGTAGAACATGAACCTAAAAGAATTGCAAGGGCCCATTCAGGAACAAGAAAATTGCATCGTGATTTGAATATCGATGAAATAATACATCAATGAGAGAGATTAGTTCAATTTCTATAAGTTCAATAAATTCTTTTTTTATAGGTAAGGAAGCGAGAACACATCTCATGTTTTTTGAAAAATGGAAGAAAAACGTTTTTTTTAGAAAAACCTATTAAGTTAAAGAAAAAAGAAATAGAACAAGAATCGACACATTGATTCTTTTTTCTCCATTTCATTTTGATTTTGAACCGTATGCATCCAAAGGTGCGTGTACGGCTCCTAAAGGACTAAAGGATAGGATTTTGTCCTAATCAACCGACTTTATCGAGAAAGATTACTTTTTTTAGGACAAGAGGTCAAGGAGGAGATCTCGAATACTATTGTTGGTCTCATGGTATATCTCAGTATAGAAGATCAGACTAGGGATCTTTATTTATTTATAAACTCTCCCGGCGGATGGGTAATATCAGGAATAGCTATTTTTGATACTATGCAATTTGTGACGCCCGACGTGCATACAATATGCATGGGAATAGCCGCTTCAATGGCATCTTTCATCCTGGTCGGAGGAGAAATTACCAAACGTCTAGCATTCCCTCACGCTCGGCGCCAATGAGTTTTGATTTGAAAAAAAAAAGAAACACTATGCCTTCGCCATATTGAATATGAATAATAAGTAATAATAGCATGGCACTTCGAGTTCGATCTAAACAAACCATTATTTTATTTTATTGTTTTTTCATAACATGAGATTTTGTATCGAGATAGTAGTATGAAACAAAGGGTATTTCCGATTTGTTGATTTTATGTGTCGGGAGTACATTTCAGCGTCACAAACTTTTTTTCTTCCACACTAGAAGTCTCTTTTTGATATTCATCTTATGAAAGAGTACGAAAAAAAATAAATTTTCCTTATTTGATCGTATCAGAAGGGAACTTTGGGATTGCTAAATCATAGATAAGATATAGATATCTATATAAAGCAACAGAACCATCATAGTATTTTTTACTCCTACGAAAGGAAGGGTGGTAAATGGATAATTCAACGATCTGAATCAGATAAATTATATTTCTTCGATAGACATAGAAGAGAAGAATAAAGTAAATTCCATTGCGGAGCCGTATGCAACATAGAAATGCCCGTACGGTTGTTCAATTCCATTTTCTTCTTTTTATTTTTTTTATCCTTTAATTTAGCCCAATCATGCGAGATAGAAGAACCTGTTATATCAATAACATTAGGTTAGGATTATGATTCATCAACCTGCTAGTTCTTTTTATGACGGAAGATCAGGGGACTTTTTCAGGGAAACGAGACAGATAGTGAAACTTCGCGAAACCCTCACAAAGGTTTATGTACAAAGAACAGGTATGCCTCTTTGGGTTGTAGCCCAAGACATGGAAAGAGATATTTTTATGTCAGCAACAGAAGCCCAAGCTCACGGCATTGTTGATCTTGTAGGGGCGGATCCTGAGGATTTCGAGGATTTTTTATTGTAAATCTATTTCAAACCGTAATTTAATTTTCTGTGATTTTATATTGAATAGAAAAAATAGATAATCATTAATTATCAGATTAATTCTCAGGTTAAGATCGATCTAAACCAACCCATTCCATTCTAATTTCTAATTATATATACAACGTATATATATATATATACGACATGCCAACTATTAAACAACTTATTAGAAATGCAAGACAGCCAATAAGAAATGTTACGAAATCTCCCGCTCTTAGAGAATGTCCTCAGCGTCGAGGAACATGTACTAGGGTGTATGTGCGACTCGTTCAGATCATGAGTTCGAACAAATACAAATCATAAAATTTTTCCAGTATTACTGAACGGCACCAATGAATAGAGTAAATGGAAAAGATTTTTCATATATCTATATTGTGTATTGTGTATGGAATTTATGGTTTCCATTGGTGTAAATCCAATCACCTAAATTTGAGATGAAAAGCAATTCCCCATAGGTAGTAAATAGTTATCCATTAAGCGGAGGAAATGGTATCATAAGAAGCAAAAAGATTATGCTCCCATTGTTAAAAGAACGGACTAAGAGGGTCAGCTACCTAGCCAACTTTCCTAATTAAATGCCGTTACTGTATAGATAACTCTTATTGTGAAAAGAGCTATTACTCTATAATTGATAATTGATGGGTAGAGCCAAAGAGTGTGAACTATACAAGTTCACAATACCATTTGATTAAATGAAAGAAGAATTGATTAAATGAAAGAAGAAGCTCCGGTGTATAGAGAGGACCTCGCCGTTTAAGAAATAACCATAGAAACGAAGGAACCCACTTTTTTTAGTATCATTAGAATTTATTATTTTCAGGTGAAATGCCCGAAAGGAATAAAAAATGGTGGTAAGGAAGGTTATAGTAGCAAAAGCCATTCGAATTCATATTTTATATATCGGAATAATCCGTTTTGTTATTCATCGACCAAGGGGGATAAAAGGATGGCTGAAAGAATAGAAATCAATTAGTTATTCATTAAGGTTTAATTTGATTCAATGACAAGAGTTAGACGGAGATATATAGCTCGTAGACGTCGAACAAAAATTCGTTTTTTTGCGTCAACCTTTAGAGGGGCTCATTCGAGACTTATTCGAACGATTACTCAACAAAAAATTAGAGCTTTGGCTTCCTCTCATCGAGATAGAGGCAGGCAAAAGAGGGATTTTCGTCGTTTGTGGATCACTCGGATAAATGCAATAACTCGCGAAAAGTCGGTATTGTATAGTTATAGTAGATTAATACATAATCTGTACAAGAAGCAATTGCTTCTTAATCGTAAAATACCTGCACAAATAGCTATATCAAATAAGAATTATCTTTACATGATTTCCAACAAGATCATCAAATCAAATTCAAATAAAGTAGATTATAAAGTCATGTACAGTAAAGGAATGATTGAAACGAAACAGAATTCCCCGGAGTGACTTCTCCGGGAAGATAGAATAAAAATCACTTAAAAAAAAAAAAAAAAATAAGTAATAGGAACGAACGAACATGTTTAAAAAAAATGGGAATTTTTTTTTCTTTTAACACCGGAACCCACTCTTATAGATTCTAGGCCTTTTCGAACAAAAACAAAAAACACATCTGAGCTTGAGTTACGATTGGAGTTTGGAGTCAATCGAGGAGTATGTCTATTTTTTTTTTCTAGGACGAGTAATTCGAGTTCGGGGGATCGACTCCGATTTTTTATTCTTAAATAGTCTCTCATTATTAAGAAAGGGTAACAAAGATAAAATACGGGCTTGCTTTATAGCAATAGTAATTAATCGTTGTTGTTTCAAAGTCAATCTATTCACCCGTCTAGATAATATTTTCCCTTGTTCACTAATAAATCGACTAATTAAACTCATGTTTCTATAATCGATTCGATCCCCCGATCTAATTGGGGTCAAACGCCTACGAAAAGATCGTTTGGATTTGCGAAAAGATTGCTTGGATTTACGAAAAGATTGTTTGGATTTATCCATGGTTTATTCCTTATCTCTAAAATTCTATTTCTTTATTTTATTTACTTCAGATCCTACCAAAATAGGCTTTGATTTGTATGCATAATGTATACACATTATTCATATTCTATATTAAAAATGAAAATTAAATATATGTTAAGCTCTTTTTCTTCTTTGACTTGAAAAGAACACATGTGTTCCGTTCAATCTATTTCTTGATTTCCCCATGAATCGTATGCTTGTGACAATAGCGACAAAATTTTCTCAATTCTAATCGACCAGGCGTATTGTGTCGATTCTTTTGAGTAATATATCTAGAAATACCCGGTGATTCCTTATTGACATCATTTCGGGCACAACTGGTACATTCTAAAATAACTATAACTCTTACATCCTTACCCTTAGCCATAAACCCCCTTTGAATTTTGTATCGGCTTAACTCTTACATTTTCGATCCGAGCTGAAGAAGAAGAAGAAAACAAAAATAAATTAAATAGAAGTTACTAACTAGAAATGGAATTTTCTAAAAATTTCGTTGCAATTATCATTAAATTCTTATTTATTCAAATTTAAAAATTAATATTAATGTAATTAAGTAAAAATTTTCATTTTATATTTTATAGAGTAATAAAATAATAATTTTATGAAGTAATAATTAAGTAATACAATTTCTTTCTAACTATCAATTGTTCCTATCCTAAATCCACTAAATTATTATTCTTATTTAATTTAAGTATCTTCTTTCTATGCTATGATTTCGCGGAACCCTCCCTAGACTGGATCCACATTTAAATTTTAGGTCTCCCAAATTCGATCTTCGATCTATCACATTTTTGTTGAGGTTCCATACACTTTTTTTCTTTTCTCCCTATCCTAAAGCTAAGGAACTGAAATGAAAGAACTGAAAAAGGAGGGAGGAAATTCGAAATTTGAGTCATGTAGAATTGTATCTCTAATTTTATTCATTTCTTCACATAATCAATAACTAGAATCAAAAAAATGGGAATGACAAGGCATCCGGGAATAAACGATTAATCTCTATCAATAGGCCTGCTAAAGACCCAAACCATAGAGTACTTAGCACAGGTGCTACGGAGAGATATGTTTTTATATCTCGCATTGAAAATCCTCCTTTCCTATGGATTGTAATACATATGTGTATATGGTCAGATGTTGTAGTTCAAGATCATTTGTATTTATTTTACACAGAATTCCGAACTAAATGCTAAAATAGATATGTACAATTAATCAATAGATTAGATTTTCATCTAATCCCCTGTTCCTGAACATTACTGATAAAACTTTTTTATACGTTAGGTTTCAGATGTATATAATTCTTATATTTATGATATGTATAAGATTTTCTTATATGAAACCAAAAGGAAGAGAAGAAATGATAAGAAAATTGTATATAGATGGAGGAAAAAATGAAGATATGGAAAACAAGACAGGTATTTTGTAGAATGAGACTGCCCAACAATTTGAAAAAAAAAAGGGATGTAGCGCAGCTTGGTAGCGCGTTTGTTTTGGGTACAAAATGTCACGGGTTCAAATCCTGTCATCCCTACCTATTACTTCTTCTATGGACAGTAACGAGGATTAATTGAGAACGATTCAAATTGTACATAATTTTCCGTTTTTTATACTATATGTATGCAAGATGCATTGGGGTAGATTTCTTTACAGTACAGTTGTATCCCCTGTCATAAGCATAAGAAAGCGCTCTTAGTTCAGTTCGGTAGAACGCGGGTCTCCAAAACCCGATGTCGTGGGTTCAAATCCTACAGAGCGTGAGTCAGTTTATT